TCATATACAGATAAGATACCCGATTAGATTTAGATAATATCTGTGTATGTAACAAGTTATATTCTGGGGTTTACATATATTCATAATTGCTGTTATGATTGAAATTAAGAAGGATTTTTTTTATTGAAAAGAATCAATATTTATTAGTTTAGTTATGTATCCATTTGGATTTTTTTCTATCATTTTTATATCATTAGGAAAACGCAATTTTCTATTCAAACCCGGGAATCGTTCATGAATTCAAATTCACAGTCAATAGTTAATGGTTCAAATTTGTCCTGAATTTTTGTTTTGTGACTGAAAATCCACAATCGGTTTTTCAATATAAAAAAGGGAGGGGGTGTTTTTAAATAGTGTGTTTGTTTTAAGATACGATACAATCAATCGAAGAAATGTATCCAATCCAAAGAGAAATGTAAGGATTTTTTTTAGGAACGGGATTAAAGAAAACAGTATTCAAGATACAAGTACAAAAATGAATAACCCCCCCCCTAAAAAAAAAATGGAATATTTTCATATATTTTTTGTATCGTTTTGGCGACATGGCCGAGCGGTAAGGCGGGGGACTGCAAATCCTTTTTCCCCAGTTCAAATCCGGGTGTCGCCTGATCAACAAAAAAATCGGAATACCTTATTATGTTTTGATGAGATAACTTAACAAATTTTTTTCCAGCAGAAGTAAGCGGGGGAGAGGACTCTTGATACTTGCTTGATTCTATAAGTATCTGGCGGTTCTGTTCTCTAAAATGAAAATGCCGTAAATCCTTGCGTCTAGACTTCAGTTCAAGGAAAGATTATATTAGTGAATATTGAATGAAAAAGAATCGTTAAATCTTAATATGACAGCTCTTCTATTATTAATGTCGTGTTTATTAATTAGGTCTTGAATTAATTTGGATAGACGAACGAGGAATTTATTTGATTATTAATTTATTAGTTGCGTAAAGGTCGAAAGATACTTTGTTCGTATATAGACTCATGAAATGTATATAGACTCATGAAATTTTCTGTGTGCTACTGCATTCAATTTAATATTGATTGAAGAGATAATTGGCTTTAATGTAATAGACTATCTTCCGATTGTTTCACAGAGACAAGCAGGAGATGTAACGTAAGGATTAGATAAAATGAGAAAAGAAATAGGGTATGTGATAGATAGTGATCTATCTTGACTCTATATTTTTATACTTTTTACTTAATGAAATGAAAGTCAACAAAAGAAAGACTAGGTCTTATTATTCCTACATGTTAGTAACATTCCCTTGAAATTTCCAGGGGTGTATCTACGTATTTTGCTTGTGCTTAGTGTTTTCCGATTCTACTAGAAATCAGATAAGAACCTGTTATAATTGTGAGTTTATTGGATTGTTTCGTCAACGGTATTGGGTCAGAATTCCCCTTTGACTCTGCGCCAGGGATTCCACTATTATTAATGAACATAATAATGATTAGTGAACAATAATGGAATAATTCCTTCATATTTATAGAGATAGGGGATATAATTCACATGGATATAGTAAGTCTCGCTTGGGCTGCTTTAATGGTAGTCTTTACATTTTCTCTTTCACTCGTAGTATGGGGTAGAAGTGGACTCTAGAAGTACTACTTATTGAGTTTTAGGAATCAAACTCAACCCATATCAATTGTTTTATAGATCGTTCTGCAAAGTCCTTTTTTTTTACTGTTCATGTTCAAATAGAAAAGAAAATCATTCTGTTATTAAGTGGATACAGACTTCCTATGGGAAACAACATAGACATAGTGGTTGTCCAACAATATACTACACATAATCAAATATTGCCTTGGGCAAGTCACATATTGCGCGTTCCCGCTTTTTTATTTATTCTTTTAGAAATTTGATTTATGTTATGCTTGCTTTATTGAACATATCATGGTTCAAACGTTAAAAATCAGTGGGCTTTACTAATTCTTTTCGAAATCCAAAGAGGTTCCCATGGAAATGAACCACTGGATCATCTGTCAACTGATCAATCAATTACTTCTTCGGAATACTAAAAAAAGATTATGTGATTTTCTTTTTATTAATTTTTATTAATTGAATATTTAATTTTAATTTTAATTTTAATATAGGCCTATCCTCTTTTTTCCTTCGTCAATTTGATTCTTTCAACGGATATCGGGATTCATATTGAATAGAATCAGAAATTCTAGGAATTAGAATTGTAAGAGTAAGAATTGCCCTTCGATTTTTTCAGATTGATGATTGGAATCAACACAAATTAAATAGATGAAGCAAAGAAATAGAATTGGTACACTATGTAAATACATTACATATATGTAATTGATATCTATGAAGATACATGTTGTAGATTGATCTATATTAAACCTATATCTTTATACAGTACGACTTTATATACTACAATAACAATAATAAGTATGGTAGAAAGAAATATATGAATCTTTCTACCATACTATCGAATCTCATAAAATACTGATGATTCTAGTCCGCTTATTTCATTTAAGACACAAAATTTTAATACTTTTCATTTGATTTTTTATTTTCAATCATTAATAAGAACTAAACAGTCAAGTTTAATTCAAATTAATCATTTTGACTGACTGTTTTGACATATATTATAAGTAAAAAAGCAGTAGGAACTAGAATGAACAGTGCAGTAGCAATAAATGCGAGAATATTTACTTCCATAATCTCATCGTTTCATTTTTAATTAATTCGCAATAACTCGGGATTTCATCCCATAGAGCTGAGAAATCTTTCGCCTGTAAATTCAATATTCAATATTCAATATTCAATGGGATGAATTACATCTCGACGATATCGAATCGGAGCAATATCATGAATAACAATATCTGAGCTATCAAATTGAGTCATCGTCGAGAATTAACTAGTATACCATAGGAAGATCTTTTATCCATACCGAATTCAAATTTTGATTCCGGATCCAATAAATAATTCCTTTACTTTCTTTATCATTTTTTTCCATTCTTTCTTTTATATAACCTACGCCCCTCCTTGTACAATCATCTGATGAAATATCATATGACCGCCTTTACACTTATTTACATTGGTTATAAAAAACCCCAATAAAATAACCAATGTAAATAAGTGTAAAAAGGAAGAAGTTTAGTTCTAAACCCCCTTTTTTATGATCTAATCCTCTTGGAAAACAAAGAAGTAGTATAAATAAGGAGAGTCCGGGTATAAAAAAATCGAGTATTTCATCAAATTCATTAAAAAGTTTGTTCTTTCTTCGGCAAGACCCTTAAACTTAAAAAGGATTATTCATTACCTCACAAAGAGAGATAGCCCTTGCTAAGAGAGATAGGATCTTCATAGTACTCTATTACACAGATCGGGACTAATCGAAACAGCCAGACTCCGCACGGTATCTCTTGGAATCCTGAATATGCTTTTACCGATCATTGTACTAATTTACCTACATATGTCTTTCTCCTATCAATCGGTACTAGTTGAATAAATGGTAATTCCCATATTTCTTTGATGAGAAATGTGAAACTAATAAATAAAATACTAATAAATAAAGGAGGGTATCCTCTTGGGAATGAAATTCTGCTATTTGTTTTGTTCTCCTTTTTGCAGCAAATGCATAGATGAATTGATGTATTTTTTTTATTGGATTTGGATCCGTCGGGACTGACGGGGCTCGAACCCGCAGCTTCCGCCTTGACAGGGCGGTGCTCTGACCAATTGAACTACAATCCCAAGGAAATAGACTGTACATCATACATATTCTTATGATTTCATTCAAACCCTTTCTATTTTATTTAGATTTTAGATTAGAATAGTCGTATTGTAACAGAAACGGGAGTAATATATTTGATATACACACGGATATGCACTTTAGTGGGAGCGTCTCACGGATTGTTAATAATCCTTTCGTTTTTTATAAATTGATTAAAAATCCAATAAATCTTTCAATGAAAAAAAAGAGTTTTTTTATTTATTCTTTATTTTATTCTTTTCCTTATACTTCCGGATCCTTATATGAATCTAGTATGAATCTAGATCATTAGCAAGCAAGATCAGAATTTGTGAGAAAAAATAAAGAGAGCAAATGAACAGCGGTAAAATATATCAGAAAATCTTAGTTTTTTTTATTCTTCCGTATCCCGATCAGGCATTTCTGGGGAACAACAAATGGGGTTCTATCATTTCATGGTGGATCGGCCAATTATTGGGCCGAGCTGGATTTGAACCAGCGTAGACATATTGCCAACGAATTTACAGTCCGTCCCCATTAACCGCTCGGGCATCGACCCAGGAAGAATCAATTCCCGACTTATTGATAATCCATGATCAACTTCCTTTCGTAATACCCTACCCCCAGGGGAATTCGAATCCCCGCTGCCTCCTTGAAAGAGAGATGTCCTGAACCACTAGACGATGGGGGCAGGTATGCCCGACCGCCCTCATACTATGCTCATTGTATGAAGAGTTTTTTGAAATTGTCAATATAATGTGGTATGATTAAATCTGAAAGATCTTTCATGATTCCATAGAATCTTTTGATTCGTATTTATATTCATGAATCATTCATTCTAATCATATAATTTTTTTTTAATATTATAATAAAAATAATAAAATAAAGAAAATTAATATAAGAATAAATAGATATAAGAATAAATAGATATTAATTCTAAATCGATATTATTTCAATTATTAAAACGATATTTATATTATATATTAAAATATTCAAATGAAATATTAAAAAAGAAATAAAATAAAAAACTAAATTCGGTAGAAGTAGAATAGAAATAATACGAGGTATAGGACCTTTTGGAGAGTGGTCGGTCCGCCAGACCAGAAAGGGGAATTAAACTTCATTTCTTCCGCTTTCATTCATTGATTCATTCATTTTGTTAAGATTAGATAGACATATTTCTATCTTACACTAAGCCAGGAAATTAAAAAAAAAGAAATCTGAAAATCTGGCAAGAAAGATAGGGATCAACAAGTTATTGAAAATTTTTTTTCTCTAAAAATTGAGTTCGGGGAA